CAGAAAGAGAACTCCCGGGATGAATCGAAAAAGAAATCTTTATTGGTTCTACCTCCTATTTTTTATGAAGAAAATGAATCTTTTAATCGAAGGATCAGCAAAAATTGGGTCCGGATCTCCTGCGGGAATTTTTTGGAAGATCCAAAACTAAAAAGAGCGTTCTTTGCTAGCAAGAAGATAGTGGAGGCAGTCAATCACTTCAATTACTATAGATGGTTCCTAAAAACCCACTTCCGTATGACTAAAATTGAAATTCAAATGGAATTCCATCTGACTAAATATAGACTCTCTAGGTATATAAAAAAAGTATTGAAGAAAACAGTATTGAAGCGATTCTTTTTAATGAAGAGACCTGATCGCAACTTTGAATCTGGAATGAAAAGGGATCTAATAGGAAATGCGACTCTGAATCATAGAACTATAATTAAAGATACGATCAACCAACATTTATCAAATTTTAAAAAGAGTAAGAAGAAGAATAAATGGTTGGATCCTCTTATTTTTCTTTCTCTAACTGAGAGATCCATAAATCGGGATCCTAATGCATATAGATCTAAATGGTCCAATGGGAGCAAGAATTTCCAGGAGCATTTGGAACATTTCGTTTCTGAGCGGAAGAGCCGTTTTCAAGTAGTGTTCGATCGATTATGTATTAATCAATATTCTATTGATTGGTATGAAGTTCTTGATAAAAAGGATTTTTCAAAGTTACTTATTTTTTTGTCCCGGTTACTTATCTTTTTCGCTAACTCACTTCATTTTTTCTTTGTGAGTTTTGCGAATATGCCCATTCATAGGTCTGAAATACACATCTATGAATGTCCGAACGATCAACTCGGCAATCAGTTGTTAGAATCAAAAGGTCTTCAAATCGTTCATTTGAAAAAATTGAAACCCTTTTTATTGGATGATCATAATACTTCTCAAAAATCGAAATTCTTGATCAATGGAGGAACAAGATCACCATTTTTGTTTCATAAGATACCAAAGTGGATGATTGACTCATTCCATACTAGAAATAATCGCAGGAAATCTTTTGATCACACGGATTCCTATTTCTCAATCTTATCCCACGATCAAGACAATTGGCTGAATCCCGTGAAACCATTTCAGAGAAGTTCCTTGATCTCTTCTTTTTCGAAAGCAAATCGACTTCGATTCTTGAATAATCCACATCACTTCTGCTTCGATTGTAAAAAAAGATTTCCCTTTTATGTGGCAAAAGCCCGTCTCAAAAATTCTGATTTTACGTATGGACAATTACTCACTATCTTGTTCATTCACAACAAAATCTTTTCTTCGTGCGGTGGGAAGCATGCTTTTTTGGAGAGAGAGACTCTTTCACCTTCGTCAATCGAGTCACAGGTATCTAACATATTCATATCTAACGATTTTCCAATTCGATCCGATCCTTTAGTTCCTAGAGCTATTTACTCGATTGCAGACATTTCTGGAACACCTATAATCGAGAGAAAAAGAGTCAATTTGGAAAGCACGTATTGTCGTCAAAGTCAAACTCTTTCAGATATGAATCTATCCGATTCAGAAGAGAAGAGCTTGCATCAGTATCTCAATTCAAACATGGGTTTGATTCACACTCCATGTTCTGAGAAAGATTTAAAGAGGAAGAAAGATTTAAAGAGAAAAAAACGGCGTCTGTGCCGCGTTGGGCAGATGAATAGAACCTTTCAACGGGATAGTGCTTTTTCAACTCTCTCAAATCTATGGAATCTATTCCGAACAAAATGGAATCTATGGCAAACATATATGCCATTGTTCTTTACTTCGACGGGATACCAATATCTAAAGTTGATATTTTTAGATACTTTTTCAGACCTATTGCGGATACTAAGTAGCAGTCAATTGGTATCCATTTTTCATGATATTATGTCTGGATTTGCCATATCATGGCGAATGCTTAAGAGAAAATTTTTTCTTCCAAAGCGGATAAGGAATCTGATAAGTGAGATTTCGAGTAAGTCTTTACATAATCTTCTTCGGTTCGAAGCTATGCTGCCGCGCACTAATAAGTCATCCGTGATATCGACACATCTGAGATCGCCAAATGTTCGTGAGGTCCTCTATTCAATCCTTTTCCTTCTTCTTGTTGCTGGATATATCGTTCGTACACATCTTTTCCTTGTTTCCCGAGCCTATAGTGAGTTGCATAGAGAGTTTGAAAAGATCAAAGCTTTCATGACTCCATCATACATGAACGAGTTACAAAAACTTATGGATAAGTATCCTCCATCTGAACTGGATTATTTCTGGTTAGAGACTCTTTTTCGAGTGGCTTGGGAACAATTAGGAGATTGGCTAGAAGAGATATGGGGTTCAAACCTAGAAGAGATATTGGGTTCAAACATGGTAAACATGCTATGGGGTGGTGATCGCGCTTATCGGGTCAAATTAAGCGGTTCTGAGAAGAAAGATTTGAAAAGCTATTTCATCGATCTCATAAGTATCATACCCAATCCCATCGATCAAATCACTTTTTCGATAAATACGAGACATCTCAGTCATACAAGTAAAGAGATCTATTCATTGATAAGAAAAAGAAAAAACGTGAGCGGTGATTGGCTTGCGGATGATAAAATAGAATCCTGGGTCGCGACCACAGAATGTATCGATGACAAAGAAAGAGAATTCATGGTTCTGTTCTCCGACTTAAGAGCAAAAGAAGGGCTGGATCAAATTCTATTGAGTCTGACTCATAGTGATCATTTCTCAAAGAATGACTCTCATTATCAAATGAGTGAACAACCGGGAACAATTTACTTACGATACTTAGTTGACATTCATAAAAAGTATCTAATGAATTATGAGTTCAATACATCCTGTTTAGCAGAAAGACGGATATTCCTTGCTCATTATCAAACAATTACTTATCCACAAACTTCGTATGGGGCTAATCGTTTTCATTTACCGTCTTCTGGAAAACCCTTTTCGCTCCGCTTAGCCCCCGCCCCCTCTAGTAGTCTTTTAGTGATAGGTTCTATAGGAACCGGACGATCCTATTTGGTCAAATACCTAGCGACGCACTCCTATCTTCCTTTCATTACAGTATCTCTGAACATGTTAGTGGATCAATGGCCGGACGATGATTTTTATGATGATGTGGATGAAGAGGAAGATGAGGAAGATGAGTATTTGGTTGGGTATTTGAGTTGTGTTTTGCGTTCTTATTTTGAGAAGGATTACATGACTAGTAAGGAGATTTATGCTAGTGACGATGCTAGTAACGATATTGATCTTGATCGTGAACTGGCGCGTCTAACTTGCGATACGATGGCGGAGAAAGAGTATTTTTATTCCACCCTTGAGGAGTATATCAGCTTTCAATTCGAAGTAGCAAAAGCAATGTCTCCTTGTATAATATGGATTCCAAAGATTCATGAGCTTGATGAAGATGGGTCAGATTACGTAGCCGGTCTATTGGAGAGCTCTCTCTACAGGGATTGTCTTGTTATTGCTTCGACTCATATTCCCCAAAAAGTGGATCCCGGTCTAATAGCCCCGAATAAATTAAATACATGCATTAAAATAAGAAGGCTTCTTCTTCCACAACAACGAAAGCACTTTTTCACTCTTTGCTATACTAGGGGATTTCACTTGGAAAATAAAATGTTCCATACTAATGGACTCGAGTCCATAACCATGGGTTCCAGGGCACGAGATCTTGTAGCATTTACCAATGAGGCCCTATCAATTAGTATTACAGAGAATAAATCAATTATAGACACTAATACAATTCGATCTGCTCTTCATCGACAAACTTGGGATTTGCGATCTCAGGTAACATCGGTTCCGCATCATGGGATACTTTTCTATCAGGTAGGAAGGGCTGTTGCACAAAATGTACTTATAAGTAAGTGCCTCATAGATCCTATATCTATCTATATTAAGAAGCAAGTATGTAACCACGGGGATTCTTCTTTGTACAACTGGTACGTAGAACTTGGAACGAACATGAAGAAATTCACGATACTTCTTTATCTTTTGAGCTGTTCTGCCGGATTGGTCGCTCAAGACCTTTGGTCTCTACCCGGACCCGATGAAAAAAATGAGATCACTTCTTTTGGATTAATTGAGAATGATGTGAATCTAGTTCATAGCCTATTAGAAGTGCAAGGCGCTTTGCTGGGACCCTCACGGACAGAAAAAGATTGCAGTCAGTTTGATAATGATCGAGTGACATCGCTTTTTCGCTCCGAACCAAGGGACCCCTTATATATTATGCAAAATGGATCTTGTTCTATCGTTGATCAGAGATGGGAAAAAGACGAACCGGAGTTTGAAGAAGAAGAAGAAGAACAACAACAAGAAGAAGAAGAAGAAGAAGAAGAAGGGGAAGACGCGCAACAGATAAAGGAGGATTTATTAAATCACATAGTTTGGGCTCCTAGAATATGGCGCCCTCGGGGCTTTCTATTTCTATTTGATGATCTCGAAAGCCCTAATGAATTGGGATTTCCCTATTTGGCCGGGTCATTTCGGGGCAAGCGGATCATTGAAAAGGATGCGCTTTATTATTCGGAATCCGAGAAGGATTCGGAGTTCGCGAAGGAGTTGGAGTTGGAGTTAGAGACTGATTGGGAGTTCGATAAGGATTGGGAGTTCGGGGATGATTCGGAGTTAGAGGAGGATTCGGCGTTCGAGGATGCTTCGGAGTTCGAGAAGGATTTGGATTTCTTTGAGCGCGAATACCTGAGACGAGATAGGCCTTGCAAACCTTCCAAAGACGAACGCTTTTTTAGAATAAACCAATTCATTTGGGACCCCGCAGATCCACTCTATTTGCTATTCAACGATCAGCCCTCTGTCTCTGTGTTTTCACATCAAGAATTATTTGCAGATGAAGAGATGTTAAAGGGGCTTTTTAATTCCCAAACAAGGACTCCGAAATCTATGACTGCACGCTGGTTTCTCAAGAGTATGAAAGAAAAGCACTTCGAATTGTTGATTCAGCGCCAGAGATGGCTTAGAACCAATAGTTCATT